TTTTGACTTCTGATTCCGGCGAACGAATAATCATTGAGTCCTCCTCTTTCCGGACAAGACATACAAAGAGACCTGCCAACATAAAAATATTTGGTGAACCCCTGAGAGATATTTAGAATGCATTTATTTTACTTGTATCTCCCATCTCTCTATTTTTTTAGTTATTTACTAGAGCAATTATGATCTGGAAGTTGATCCAGGGCAAGTGTTCGGATCTATTATGACATAGATGTATGGCGCCCAACGGACCTATTAAGATAAAAACTTTTTTGCTGTACAACTTAGACGCTTCCTATCTCAATTATAAAGTATTATATGTAGATCCTTCATATTTTGCTATAGTTCATATTAATTCATTTTTTAATTAATATATATTAATTATAGTTATAGTCAGTAATATTTTCATTCTAACTATTTAAAATCGCACTAATAGTCATTATGAAGAAATACTTAATTTTTTAGTCATTCGAAGGGTTTGTTTTTCCACTATTTTCTTATATATATTTTGGAATAACTATTCTATTTATAAAATAAAAAAAACGATTAACTAACTAACTAAATACTATTACTAACAAGTATTATAGGAAGGATAACACCTAAGCCAAAATACATTTTTTTCGAGATCCTGTTATAAGTTCTATCCATATACGTTCTGATCGCCAATTCATAAAAGTATTTCGACTTTCCTTACTTTGTTATGTTTCCGGCGTAACTCTCATCAACTAGTATCGAATAGTTCGATTTTTTTAGAAAAAATAAAAATTTTATTAGAAAATTGTAAATATGAATATTTCTATATATATTTATTTCATAAAAAAAAAATGAAATTAAAGAATTTCTTTTGAAAAAGTAATTTAATAGCTACTAATAATAGACGAAAAGAACGAAAGAAATGCATTCTGTACTGTATCTGTGTATTCTTTACCCTTACGAAATATCAGACAAACTAGAACGATCTGATTAAGGGATATAATGAAATTCTTTGATTAGTTCTTTCAAGAAGAACAATTCCATGGACCAATAACAAACACTTTTTTTATTCGAAACGTCCCGTGATCTTCAACCAATTATGCGCTTCAATATAATTCCCAGGAGTAAGCGTTATAGCTTGTTTCCAATACTCAGCGGCTTGATCAAACCAAGCCTCCGCAATTTCAGAATCTCCCTGTCGGATGGCCTGCTCTCCCCGGTCGGAATAGGTGGCTCAATTCCTTCCCTTAGAACCGTACTTGAGACTTTCCTACCTCATACGGCTCCACAGTCAATTCTTTTGGTGTCCTTTTTTTTACCTAATGAGATTTCTTGGAGATCTCTTCACGGTAACCAAAAGAGGTTAATCGGATGAGTTTCAAACGTTCATTTTTATAATAGTTGATTTTATTAATAATAAGTTTTATCTTTTCTCCCACCTGCCGAAGAATAAAGTATAGGTATTTACTCCTATCGTTAATATTTTCGGCAAGGTAACTATCTCGATTTCATATCGAAATTTATATAGAATCTTTGATAAAGACTTTTCTTCATAAAAAAAGTAAGAAAGAAAAGACTTACTATCTTTGGGATCTGATCCTACACCGCCGCTCAATACCTTAGTGGATCAACTCTATTACATAAGTTAATTCCTAACTTTTATCTATCTTATATAGGCATAAAAAAGCAGTTCTTTTCTTAATATATTGGCCCAAAACCTCATTAATTGATCTTTACGGTGCTTCCTCTCTATCAATTAAAATTTATTTTTTATCCATAGACGACATAGAAAAAGTATCTAGGCATCTCTTATTTCTTCATAGTTCAATTTCTTTGAAGTTTATTTTTTTCCTACAGCTCAAAAAATCGTCGTTTTAGGCGATGCATATGTAGTGAGCCCTTTTTTTTTTTTTACTAATTTAAGGGGGGTCTTCTTTTTTCCTTCTATAGTGGAGATAATCGCACGTAATGACAGATCACTGCCATATTATTAAAAGCTTGGGGTAAGAATGGGTTTCGTTCTAGTGCTCTGAAATAATATTCTAAAGCTTTCGTATGTTCCCCATTACTTGTGTGAATAAGGCCTATATTATAGAGTATATAACTTCGGTCGTAGGGATCGATTTCTAGTCGCATAGCTTCATAATAATTCTGTAAAGCTTCCGCATAATTTCCTTCGGATTGAGCCGACATCCGTTACGGTCGTCATTCGATTCAAAGAATCTCCGTTCCAGAACCGTACGTGAAATTTTCATCTCATACGGCTCCTCCTTTAAATACGCATAATGAGAATAAAAAATACATGGAATAATAAACAGGGTTGAAATATTCTCATTATGAACTGAGTGGGGCTAGTGTTTTTACAAAAAATCGCTAGCCAACCTTCTTGCGCAAGAATTTGTACTAACATCAAACGCCTTGATACTAAAGCTCCAACAATTACTTTGTCCTCAACGCCCCCTAAATTTCCAGGAAATAGTCACTTCAACAGTCTTCGATGGTTATACGGGTATCCAAAGTACCAACGAGATGGATGTTTGTTGTCCCGACCATTCTTGTTAGTCCCAATCCAGATAAGAAAAGGGAGTCAGTAAGTCATTTTTAACAAAGCTTTCGTGTTGTTGATTGCTAGGTGTAGTGCTTTTTCCCCTATGCTGCCTATTGGGACTTTATTACTAGGAAGTAGAATTGACCTGTAATACAGAACACACAGGTGTAACCTTCCGCTCAATACTAATATTCAATTTGATAATTGAAGCGTAGTATTTGAGGCTGCATCAATCGGGGATACACGACAGAAGGAATTGTTCTATTTCTAAACTTCACCTTCAACAAGCGTAGATTTTTTTGTTATTTTACTAAAATATAGAATTAAGAATATAGAATTAAGAATATTTGTTCTTTCTGTTTCGAATCGTGTGTCTTTAAGCAAAAAAAAAGAATCAAATCACACCATCTCTGTAATAAGTAAATGCCTCTTTTTCTCCCGAAGTTGTCGGAATTATTCGTAATAAGATATTGGCCACAATTGAAAAGGTCTTATCAATAAAATTTCCATTTATTCGCGATCTAGGCATAGGGATCAATCCATTCTATAATTATTTTCATTACCTCTTGTGGGAAAATGATTCCCCAAACCAAAGGGTTTGTACAGTACGAAATAACATAAAAACAGATTCAGTTCAAAAAAAATAAAGATTGAAAACCTCTACTTATAGTTATAGAATAAAATTCTTTGAATAGAATAAAATTCTTTGATTGGTCATATCTAGCTAAAAAAAAATGGAATATTAATGACTCGCTATTTTTTCGGTTTTTAATTCATAATAAGAATTATGTAGGAGAGATGGCCGAGTGGTTCAAGGCGTAGCATTGGAACTGCTATGTAAGCTTTTGTTTACCGAGGGTTCGAATCCCTCTCTTTCCGTACTTTAAACCAACATTCCTAACTGTAAGATATCAAACAACAAGAAATGAAATACCATTATTAGAACATAACAGTTAGATCCGAGGTGGGAAAGAATATATGAGTGGGATAAAATTCAGATCAAACCTCTGACTTTTGGCTTTAATCCTTAAGCCAATTTACTTTGACGAAAGAAAAGGGCCAGATTGTCCGAAGCCTTTGCTTTGTAATTTAATTAAAGTTAAGTCTGACGAGAATAGTATTCTACTACTAGCAATTCATTTATTTTCAAACCGACCCACTTACTATCTATTATTTGATTGACTAATCCTTTATACGGAAATGGTTGAAGAGTTAAATGTTTGGGCAATTCCTCCGGAGGGGATGAATCAAGAAAATTTTGAATTAGGGCTGTGGATTTTTGTTCATCTTTTGCCGTAATAGTATCTTGGGGTTTGCAACGATAACTCGGTATATCTACTAGACGACCATTAACTAAAATATGTCGATGATTAACTAATTGGCGGGCGCCAGGAATAGTTGGAGCCATACCCAATCGAAAAAGGATGTTATCCAAACGCATTTCAAGTAATTGTAGTAAAACCTGACCTGTTGACCCTTTGGCTTTTCGGGCGATACGGACGTATTTTAGCAATTGTCGTTCTGTAATACCGTAATGAAACCGCAATTTTTGTTTTTCTTCGAGACGGATACGATATTGAGATCTTTTCCCGGAACGCGATTGGGCTCTAAGATCACTTCCGGCTCTAGGCCTTTTATTGGTTAGTCCGGGCAACGCCCCTAAACGGCGTATTTTTTTGAAACGAGGTCCTCGGTAACGCGACATAAAGACTCCTTATCTTTATTTATTTTTTCATTTTACAAAAAACAAAGAAATGAAACGAAATTTTCTGCAGTATTCTATTACATTAGATTGTATTGTATATATGATATACCATTTATATATGCATTATTTTTTTATTAATCTATGTAAGTATAAGTTAAAAAAATAAAGAAAAGCCGGCTATCGGAATCGAACCGATGACCATCGCATTACAAATGCGATGCTCTAACCTCTGAGCTAAGCGGGCTCGTAGAAATTCTACATACAAAAAACTCTATTTTAGTTTAAGCTTTTTCATTTTTTTTTTTTTCGTTTATTTAGATCTCTATATATTTTTATTTTTCGTCTAGAGCAATTTTTTTCTATTTAAATTTGATTTTAAAATTATATAATTATAATGAGGGCTATTAATTGAAAAAAAAAAAATTTTTCATTATGAAATTTTGCATTATAGATATAATGAATAGATATTTTTTTAGTTATGTTTTTAGGGGTCTGCCCCAAGAAACCCTAAAAACATAACTAAAAAAGCAAAAAAAATGAAATCCAGAGCATAATAACATAATAAAATATTCTTCTATTCTTATTCAGAGACTAAGACAAAAAACAAAGAATCGACCCTTTGAGTATTACAAAGGAAAGGCGCATATCTATGCTCTATATTCATCTATATTGAATTGTACCTACAGAAATGATAGAATCATTTCGGATTAGACCAAATCAAATTAAAAGCCAATTCAAAAATTATAGGCTTCCCAATAGAAATGAAATAAGATAAAGAAAAAAGGAGGAAAAACTTTTTGGTATATTAATCCGTATAAAATCGAAAAAATGCGAGAGGTACGGAAGGGAAGGCCATTCCATTGGGATCCTAATTTTATAAAAGACAACGGGGATATGGCGAAATCGGTAGACGCTACGGACTTAATTGGCTTGAGCCTTAGTATAGAAACCTGCTAAGTGAAAACTTTCAAATTCAGAGAAACCCTGGAAAAAATGGGGCAATCCTGAGCCAACTCCTTATTTTCTCCTAAAAAAAAAAAAAAAGAAAAAATGGATTCAGAAAGCAAGAATAAATAAAGGATAGGTGCAGAGACTCAAAGGAAGCTGTTCTAAACAAATGGGGTTGACTGTGCTGTATTGTTATAAGACTTTTTCGGTCTAAATTCCACCCCAAGAAAAGGGGTGAAGAATATACGTATACGTCCTAAAATGATTAATGACAACCCGCATTTTTTTGTATTTTTTTTTTTAGATTTTTTATAGAATCTCTAGAAATCCATTCCATATATTATAGTATAGATTTTAAATATGAAATGGAAAAATACAAGAATTGTTATGGATCGATTCCAAGTTGAAAGGCGAATAAATATTTTAGTTATTCATCAAAACATTCACACTCACCCCATAGTCTGAGAGATCTTTTGAAGAACGGATTAATCGGATGAGAATAAAGATAGAGTCCCGTTCTACATGTCAATACTGACAACAATGAAATTTATAGTAAGAGGAAAATCCGTCGACTTTTAAAATCGTGAGGGTTCAAGTCCCTCTATCCCCAAAAGTCTTTTTCACTCCCTAACTAGTTATCTTTTCTTTTTGAAGCTAGTTATGTTCCTCGTTTTTCTCTTATCACAAGTCTTGTGATATATATGATAGACGGACAAAAAAATATCTTTTATTTGAGCAAGTAGTACTCAGTTGAGTAATTCACAAACCATATTATTACCTTAATTATTACCTTATTACTTTTTTTATAAAATTAATAACTTAAGTAAAATTATATTCAAAGTTCTTCTTTTTGAAGACCGCCAGTACCTAATATAAGACTTTATAATACTTTTCATCCTTTTAATTGACACAGACCCAAGTTATCTCGTAAAATGGGGAGATGCTGTACCAGAAAGGGGAATGGTCGGGATAGCTCAGTTGGTAGAGCAGAGGACTGAAAATCCTCGTGTCACCAGTTCAAATCTGGTTCCTGGCACATGCTTTTCTTTTTATGAGTATACTCTTTAGTCTATAACTAGAAATTGACGAATATGGATCGATATACATATTAATAGTCGACACCTAAGTAAGTTATTTAGGTACTTACTCGTGTAAAATACCCCATCTACTTTTTAGATAGATGGGTAGATAGTTTAAAAAATAAAGACATTTTTTTATCTTTTTTTGTTCATATTGTGTTTCCTCTTATGCAAAATACATATTAATACTTCATATATATTTCAAAAGGTTAAAAAAATTCATCTTCGATCCAGTAGAAATAAAATAGGATTGCCGTTAATTCGGATTAACGTTAATATAGATTTCTATTTTATTCTTTCCTCATAGATATACATTCTATTACTTTACAGAACCCGCCTAAGTAAGTGTAAGTGATTAATGTATGCGCGGTACAAAGTTCAGGATACAGAACTTTTGAGAATCTCAAAAATTTATAAATTTGTCTTTTATTTTTTTATCCATCCATAATACCAGTGGGGCATGAATTACTCTGTTTGATCTAGAACATACAAAAAGTCTTTAGCTACCTCATACTATAGAAGTTAAATTTGTTTTTTTATGCTTCAATATGCATCTTGTATTTCATAAAAATTAGGTACAATATAATCCTTACGTAAGGGCCATCCTAGCCAACTTTCGGGCATTAAAATACGTTTTAAGCGTGGATGCTTATCATAAGAAATTCCCAACATATCATAAGATTCCCTTTCTTGAAAATCCGCGCTTTTCCAAACCCAGAAAACGGACGGAATTCTAGGATTACTCCTTGGAGCAAATACTTTTATGCATACCTCTTCAGGTTGATCCGCACCGTACTCTAGTCTCGTAAGATGATACACACTAGATAACAGCCCTCCCGGCGCTACATCATAGGCACATTGAGAACGTAGATAATTGTAACCATATACATATAAAATGACAGCAATAGAATGCCAATCTTCGGGTTTAATTTGTAAAGTCTCTATTCCTTGGTAATCAAAGCCCAAAGATCTATGAACTAGCCCGCGTTTGGCTAGCCAAGCAGACAAACGCCCCTGCATCTTGTTTATATCTCCCACATTTTTTTATAAGTATTTTAGGTTTACTTTTCAATATGATGAAATTTATGAAAATAAATCGGCTTTTTTTGTTTACATTTACTAAAAAGTGAATCCTATTTAATTGACTAATTCGTGGGAAGATACTGAATTTTTGTATTTGAAAAAAGTTTCCGGAAGAGTCTCTGAAATAACTGGCGCTTTAGATTTATAGAGTAATCCTTGATCATAAT